CAATCGTACCATGTAATCTTTTAAAAGGCGTTCTAAGTGAATTATTTCAGCTGCACGCTTTTTTTCCTTTGAATCAAGTCGAACATTAAGATCAATTATTTGTGTAAATTGAATATTCAATTTTGGTTTATTGGAATCAAAAAAAAACCAGAAGCTTGGAGGTTTTTAGTTGACGACACCCTAATTGTAGAATAGAAAGAATCAAAAAATGTGAATAATTATAGATATTATCTTCATTCTATTTTCGATTCCTAATCAAGAAACCTCTATTAACAAGATAAAAGAACGACCTCTTCTTTCTGTGAAATTAGTCAAATAAAACAAATCTCACGTTCCCTTCTTAATACTTAATATATGTATATAATTACAATTCAAAAAAAAAACTTTTTGCATCTTTTTGAGATTTTCCGAGAATTCATACCTCTTGGATCAGATTCATTAGAATCCTTTGGAAATCTTCTTTTTATTTAAGTTTTTATTTAAGTTATTAAAACTTTATTCTTTCTATTTACTATTTTGAATTATTAGAAGACAAAAAAATAAGAAAAGATGAAGAATAATAAAGTCGATTAGCATATATTATATGTAGAAAGTATATTTTTTTTAGTTCGACATTTTTTGCACTTATTACGTTATTATATTAATAATTAATTATTAATATAATAACAAAAAAAAAAATAGAAAAAACAGGGACAATACAATTATAGTAAATCGAGGTACCCATTTTATGACAACTATCAACTTTCCATCTATTTTTGTTCCTTTAGTAGGCCTAGTATTTCCAGCAATTGCAATGGCTTCTTTATTTCTTCACGTTCAAAAAAACAAGATTGTTTAGATCTTGTAGGCTAAATCGAATTTTTCAAGACTTAGATTTGATTTGAATTATAACACGGATATCGATTTATCAAAATGGTATACCATGTGATTTCTTCCGAACATAAATGAAAAATCCCTTACACATGTGGAAACATGATATAGGGATAGATTTAATTATATTCGATCTAACTAATTTAAATAAATAAAAATAAAGATTCACACCAGAATAGTACTAGTTGATGAGAGTTACATCGGAAACAAAAAGAGTAAGGAAAATCCTATTTTTGGTATTTTTTTTTTTCAATTCAAATTAAATGCAACCAGATCTAGTATGAATTGGCGATCAGAACGTATATGGATAGAACTTAGAACGGGATCTCGAAAAATAAGTAATTTTTGCTGGGCATTTATCCTTTTTTTAGGTTCATTAGGCTTCTTATTAGTTGGAATTTCCAGCTATCTTGGTAGGAATTTGATATCTTTATTTCCCCCACAGCAAATAATTTTTTTTCCGCAAGGGATCGTGATGTCTTTCTATGGGATCGCAGGCCTCTTTATTAGCTCCTATTTGTGGTGTACAATTTTGTGGAATGTAGGTAGTGGTTATGATCGATTCGATAGAAAAGAAGGAATAGTATCTATTTTTCGTTGGGGATTTCCTGGAAAAAATCGTCGCATCTTCCTTCGATTTCTTATAAAAGATATTCAGTCTATTCGAATAGAACTTAAAGAGAGTATTTATACTCGTCGTGTCCTTTATCTGGAAATCAGAGGTCAGGGGGCCATTCCCTTGACTCGTACTGATGAGAATTTGACTCCACGAGAAATTGAACAAAAAGCTGCCGAATTGGCCTATTTCTTGCGTGTACCAATTGAAGTATTTTGAAATGAACTCTTTCTTATTCTTAACTTGGAGTAAAATAAAAACTCTATAATCCTAATAATCCTATTTTTCTACGGCATACCTTAAACGAAATAGAAATTTCATCCGAATACCTATTCGGGTCAAAGCAGACATATACAGAACAACCAAAAAGGAAAACGATTTTTGTCTATAAATTTGTTTACAAAAAGAAGTCTTTTATTCGTATGAAAATCTACTCAACTCAATTCAGTAAAAAATATAAATAAATTTTTTTAAGCTGAGTATTTGGAATTTATAGGTTAGATACAATACAAAAAAATCATGTAAATTTATTTTATTCTCTTTTTTAGCAATCTTTCGTTTTATCCTTTCTTTTGTTCTCTGTAATGATCAAACAATTGGATTTCTTATATCTTCTAATTAGAACGATATTTGAATTTCAAATTCTCCAAATTCTGTCTTGTTTTGCCACCCCCTTTGATCATCACATTCAGATCCTCAATTCTTTATTTTGTGCTATGGGTAAGGTGTGCAATTTTTCTAAATATTGGATATTTTTGTAGAAGGTGAGTTCTCTCGTCTTGAAATCAAAATAATATTCATTAATTGAAGTGGCTCTGCCACGTATTCATCGAAAGAAATGAAGGAATTGTTTCGAATTTGATCACTTGCTATATCTGGAAACATTATATATTTTTTTTTTTTATTTCGTCAGTCGAATTCGAAATAGACTCTTTTTCCATTTTTGGATTCTTTCAAGATTCAAAGACTAATAAAAAAAAAAAAACAAAGAATAGATTCATGGATTCGAGACTT